TTCGATGCATCCGTTATGGTTATTTCGTATCCCCCTTTTTCTTTTCGTATGATTTTGCTTACTATACCCGAAGCTGTGGCATTATAAACCGTATTGTTACTTTTGTTCCCGTCGGGATAAATCTGACCCCTCCCCCTGTTCCCACCTACGTATATTGGATATTTTAAGAAGTGAGCATCTTTATTGGTCGCAGGGTTCGGGGAAAGAATAGGAAAAGTGATTTCACTATATTTCTGACCAGGAACTGGCCCTATCACAAGAATATTTTTTTTAGTGGGTCGGTAGGTCTGAAAAGACAGCTTGCCTATCTTTTCTTTCATCTCGGGCGAAATGCGGTCGGAGGGGGCTAATTCAAACCCCTCTGGTAAAATAAGAACGGCCCCCACATTCAAAGACCCCTTTTTACCATTAGCAAGAACTTGTTTCAGTTGCATATCATGCGGAATTCTAACAACTGCTTCAAATACAGTATCAGGGAGTACCGCCTGTGGAACCTCAATATCGACGGGCTTATTAGCTAAATGACAATTGGCGCATACAATACGACCAGTTGCCTCTCGTGGATTTTCAAAACCCTGCTGCGCAAAAACGGGATATGCATTTGAAATCGACGCCCGAGTTATTATATATATCATGAGGGATACGGAAATGAATCGAGTAATCTCTCCCTTTAACGAAGAAAAGGTATTTCTAATTTGCATGGTCCAATCGTTGATCCCGAAAATTTCTACAATAAAATTAGGTAGGTCACTAATATAGTTCCCTATCCGCGATTCTGCTATTTACTGAAATAATTTTACTGGAATATAGGATTCCTGGAATCTGAGAGGGATCCTCTGGATGGGTAGAAAAAGTCAGGTAAGTACGGCTTTGAATGCTTTGCTTATGTACAAAATCAGAAATATTCGAATTGGATCATGGAATCGCTTTTCACTCAGTCATTGAATGATAAATCACTACAAGTGACGGAGATACACGATTTAAATAAGAAAAAAGCCAATATTTAAAAAACGTATCTAGAATGACTGGAAAAGTGGAAACAAGAACAGATAGAATAATATCATTATGAGCAAATCCAAAATCGTTGTAGGCATAGCCAATCAGTAGTTCCCAACCGCGGGGCGAATGGAATCCGATACATAAATCAGTTACGAAAAGAATCGAAAAGGCTTTTATTGTGTCGCTTAAATTATATAGGAATTCTTGAACCCAAGAGTTAAGAATAAAAAGTTCTTCATTACACAGAATCGAATAACCACTTAGAATAACAAAGTAGATTGTATTTGTCGAGAAGTGAAAAATCGTATGGATATGATCCTCATCGTGCATCTTGATTAATTGGACTCTTTCTTTCTGGAGCCCTATACGAAGCTTTTCTAGATGTCTTTCCGGAAATTCCTTTATCATTTCGTCCAAGAGGAATAATTCCTCTAATTCTATGAATTTTTCTAGAATAGCCTTTTCCTGAATATCGTTCAAAAAGGTTTCGGGTTGACTAGTATTCCACCAATTAGTAACCCAGGATTCCAGACTTTTATTAAATGAGAGAGGGATCCACCAGGGCAAAAATACTACAAATACTATAGATAAAAGATATCTAAGGGGAATGGATGCGCGCTTTTTTGTCATTTTTTCATCTGTGAATTGTTAATGAATCCACCTCATTCGTTGATTCTATGCGATCTAATATTTCTATCAAGCATGAGTTCTATTACAAGGTATTGCGCCTATAAATCGAGTCTCTTTTTTTTAGTTGTGATTCGGCGGTTAGTCCTTGAACCTAGTGTAGAAAAACTACAGAAATCGAAGAAGAATCCACTTCGAATTCTTCATTCGAATTTGAATTTGAATCAAGAAATAATAAAAAACAATATTGTTTCTAGATATCCCAATTGATCAAATATTCGAAGTAATTCCCCCTTTCGACGAATGCCCGAAAGATTCAAATTCAAATAATGAATATTATTCGCATTTCGAAATGAAAGAGCTTTTTTTTCTATTAAAAATGAAACTCTCGAATATTTTGAAAAAATGAAAAAAAAAAAGGATTCTTGGGGGTTTCCGCCTGCTGAGAAAGCGTTTATTCTTCAGTTCATTTTTCAAAACCCTTCAATTGGTACACGCAAGAAATAGGCCAAGTCCGCAGCCTTTTGCTCAATTTCTCGTGGGGTCAAATTCTCATCAGTACGATTCAAGGGAATGGCCCCCAAGTCTCTGCTTTCTATATAAAGGACACGACGAGCATAAATACCCTCTTTAACTTCTATTCTGATGGACTGAATATCTTTCATAAGGAATCGGAGAAAGACGCGGCGATTTTTTCCAGGAAATCCCCAACGAAAAATACACACTATTCCCTCTTTTGTATCAAATCGATCATAACCGCTACCTACATTCCATGTAATTGTGCACCACAAATAGGAACTAATAAAGAGACCCGCGATCCCATAGAAAGACATCACGATCCCTTGTGGAAAAAAATTTATTTGCTGAGACGGAAATAAAGATAGCAAATTCCTATCAAGATAACTAGAAATTCCAACCACTAAGAATCCTAATGAACCTAAAAAAAGGATAAGGGCCCAGCAGAAATTGCTTGTTTTGCGAGAGCCTGCTATAAACTCTATCCATATATATTCTGATCGCCAACTCATACATACTAGCTCCAGTTGCATTTTATTGGAATTGGGGAAATAACCAAAAGAAAATCAATTTTAGTTTACTTTTTGTGTTTCCGAAGTAACTCTCATCAACTAGTACTATTTTGATATGAACTCTTAGCAGTAAGTCATCGAATTGCTTAGATCTAATAAAATCAGAGCATCCCCTTCATATGAGTCCCTATAGATCGGTACATACATATAGATACATTGACTTTCATTGCAGACATGAGTTCGGATCACAGCCTATTGTTGAAAATAGATAGATGAAAATAGATAGAATTAATTTACTTATATATCATGTTTACACACGCATAAGAGCTCTTTCGTTTATGCTCGGAGAAAGCCACCTCTTAGTCTTATACACTATTCTACTAAATGGATATCCATCATCGCTAAGTCTTGAAAAAAAAAACTAGATGAGAGTTGCCCTTGATCCGATCGGATTTAAAAAATCTTATTTTTTTCAAGATAAAGAAATAAAGAAGCCATTGCCATTGCCGGAAATACTAGGCCCACTAAAGGCACAAAAATAGAGGGAAAGCTGTTGAGAATTGTCATAGAAAGGGTACCTCGATTTAATATTTGTACCTGTTATTGGTATAAAGATATCCTATAATAATTTGAATTCATATTCTAATTATTAGAATATTCTAATTCGTATATAAATGTATATTAAGTATACTTATAGAATTGTATATAAGTATACTAAGTATACTAAATGAGTATATATACTAAGCGCAAGGACTGTAGAACTAAATAAACGGACCTATTCATCTTTATACATGAAATATATGTATGATAACCCATTTTCGTTATTATTATTACTTATTTTTCTTCTTCTGTTGTTCTTAGCTAAAGAATTTCTTACAAATTCCCGAAGGATTCGTTAGAATCCGATCCAACAGCAGGGATTCCTAGGAAAATGGTCCTTATTAGGAGATATAGAAAGATGCAAGATTTTCTCCATTTGAATGATATATACATACGTAAGAGGGGAACAAGAAATTCTTTTATTTGCCCTGCCCCCCAATGAATTCTAAGGAAGAATGCTTTTTTTATGTTGTTTTGTTGAGAGAGGTTTACTGATTACTAATCCGTCATATCGGTAAAAAAAAAAGAATTATCCGCATGCTTATTTGTACAATGAAATCTTATGTCACCAAAGAAAAATCCATTCTTCGGATTTTGTTTTATTTTGATTCGGATAAACTAACTAACTAATTGTTCGCCACAAAAAAAAAAATTCACTTAAGAACTCTACGGAAGTTAATTTTGATTCAAAGGAAAAAAGGCGTGGAACTGAAATAACTCGCTCAGAACACCTTTTAAAGGATTACGTGGTACGATTGGATCGAATAAGCCCTTATGGAATAAATATTCAGCCGCTTGGGAACCTTCAGGTACTGTCTTATTCAATGTTTGTTCAATTACTCGTTTACCCGCAAATGCAATATAGGCATTAGGTTCAGCAATAATGATATCCCCCAACATACCAAAACTAGCTGTCACTCCACCAGTAGTAGGAGATGTAAGAATTGATACATAGAATAACTTTTTATTTAATTGATAATCATATAAAGCAGAAGATATTTTAGCCATTTGCATCAAGCTCAAACTTCCTTCTTGCATGCGTGCTCCCCCGGAAGCACACACCAGAAGAAGAGGTAAAATTTTATTGGCAGCATACTCGATCAAACGGGTGATTTTCTCGCCTACTACGGATCCCATACTACCCCCCATAAACTGAAAATCCATAACCCCAATTGCGATGGGAATCCCGTTTAGTTGCCCTGTACCTGTTTGAACAGCCTCCGTTAATCCTGTCTTTGTTTGATAAGAATCAATACGATTTTTATAAGGTTCCTCTTCTGAATTAAATTCAATGGGATCTATAGAGACCATGTCGTCATCCATCGGATCCCAAGTACCCGGATCAACCGAAAGTTCGATTCTATCTGAGCTACTCATTTTCAAATGAAAGCCACATTGTTCACAAATATACATTTTTGACTTAAGAAATTTCTTATAATTTAATCCATAACAATTTTCGCATTGAACCCATAAATGCCTGTATTTTTGAGTTACATCGAGATCATCAGAACTTTCGCTTATAGTTAAATCACTACCATTCGTGCTACTTTGTATATTGGAACTCTCGCTTTCACTACTATTTCCACTTTCACTAGAAATTAAATTAGAAATGGAACTGGCACTATAATAGTCACTACTACTTAAAATGTGACTATCAATACAGATTTGAGAATGAAGATAAGAGTCGAGGCAATTATGAATGTGATTATTCCAACTCGATTGAGTATCATACATGTAACGATCATA